ACTCTATGGAAAAATTGTGGTTCCATTCGATGTTGTCTAACGAGAAATTCGAACATAGGTGCGGGCTAAGTAAATCAATGGGTAGTCTTAATGCTATTGGACATACTAGTGGAAGTGAAGAACCCATTCTAAATGATACGGGGAAGAACATTCCTAGTTGGAGTGACGGTGGAAGTTCTAGTTTCAGTAATGTTGATTATTTATTTGATATCAGGGACATTTGGAGTTTGATCTCTGATAACACTTTTTTAGTTAGGGATAGTCAGGGTAACAGCTATTCTGTATATTTTGATATTGAAAATCAGATTTTTGAGATTGACAATGATAACTTTTTTCTGAGTGAACTCGAAAGTGTTTTTTCCCGTTTTTTTAATAGTAGGTCTAAGAGTAACAATCATGACTATTATCATTCCATGTATGATACTCAATCCAGTTGGAATAATCACATTCATAGTTGCATTAATAGTTATCTTCGTTGTGAAGTCAGTATTAATAATTACATTTTTGTTGGTACCGACAATTACAGCGATAGTTACATTTATAGTTTCATTTGTGCTGAAAGTGGGAATTTGAATCTAAGAACTAGTGGTAACGCCCGTGATTTCAATATAAGAGGAAGATCTAATGATTTAGATATAAATAAAAAATACAGACATTTGTGGATTCAATGCGAAAATTGTTATGGATTAAATTATAAAAAATTTTTTAGGTCAAAAATGAATATTTGTGAACAGTGTGGATATCATTTGAAAATGAGTAGTTCAGATAGAATCGGACTTTTGATTGATCCGGGCACTTGGGATCCTATGGATGAAGATATGGTCTCTATGGATCCCATTGAATTTCATTCAGAGGAGGAACCTTATAGAGATCGTATCCATTCTTATCAAAGAAGGACAGGGTTAACTGAAGCTGTTCAAACAGGCATAGGTCAACTAAATGGCATTCCCATAGCAATTGGGGTTATGGATTTTCAGTTCATGGGGGGTAGTATGGGATCCGTAGTAGGCGAGAAAATAACCCGTTTGATCGAGTATGCTACTAATCGATCTCTACCTGTCATTATTGTGTGTGCTTCTGGAGGAGCACGCATGCAAGAAGGAAGTTTGAGCTTGATGCAAATGGCTAAAATATCTTCTGCTTCATCTAATTATCAATCAAATAAAAAGTTATTCTACGTATCAATCCTTACATCTCCTACAACCGGTGGAGTAACAGCCAGTTTTGGTATGTTGGGAGATGTTATTATTGCTGAACCCAATGCCTACATTGCATTTGCGGGTAAAAGAGTAATTGAACAAACATTGAATAAAATAGTACCCGATGGTTCACAAGCGGCTGAGTATTCATTCCATAAGGGCTTATTCGATCTAATCGTACCACGTAATCCTTTAAAAGGTGTTCTGGGTGAGTTATTTCAGCTACACGGTTTCTTTCCCTTGAATCAAAAATATATATCGAAAGAAAATATAGAATAGAAGTGGATTTCTATATCTACCAGGAAATCCCCCTTTTTACTAGGAATCTCCGTTTGTTGGATTGAATTAGTTTAGTTAAAGTCACGCACTTAATAATGTAATTTAGAAATAATTCAATATTTAATATTAATAAGAAACTCCTTATTCGAAAGATAGAAAGAATATGAGGATAGGAGAATAATAAGAAAATTTATTCAAGCGTATCATCATATTCGTGTAGAAATAGAAATAGGTACACTTAATTCCCCATTCCTTGCACTTATTAACTACTTAATATTATTTATTAATTACACTTACCATTTTTTATAATAGATATACTTATCATAAGATATCTTTATAATAGGTAAAAATAAAATATTAAATTGAGGTACTCATTCCATGACAGATCTTAACTTACCCTCTATTTTTGTTCCTTTAGTGGGCCTAGTATTTCCGGCAATTGCAATGGCTTCTTTATTTCTTCATGTCCAAAAAAATAAGATTGTCTAGATCCGACGGGACAAAATTGCATCAATTTTTTTCAACACTGGATCATAATAAGCTATTTCTTTAGTCTAATATGGTAGGATATGTGACTTTTTCCGAACACAAATGAAAGAACTGTTATGCATGCGGATACATTATATCCGCATAAATGCATGTATATGCGGGTGGGTATAGTTGGTTAAAAATGATCCGCGAATATTTTTCTAATTTATAATAGAAAGTCAATGTATCTAACCAATTACTTCTAATGGTTCATATCAGAATAGTACTAGTTGATGAAAGTTATTTCGGCATCAAGAAAAGAAAAATTCATTTTGGTTATTCTCTCAATTCCAATCGAATGCAACTAGATCTAATATAGTATGAATTGGCGATCAGAACATATATGGATAGAACTAATAACAGGGTCTCGAAAAACAAGTAATTTTTTCTGGGCCTGTATCCTTCTTTTAGGTTCACTAGGATTTTTAGTGGTTGGAACTTCCAGTTATCTTGGTAGGAATCTGATATCAGGATTTCCATCTAACCAAATCATTTTTTTTCCACAAGGGATCGTGATGTCTTTTTATGGGATCGCGGGTCTATTTATTAGTTCCTATTTGTGGTGTACAATTTCATGGAATGTGGGTAGTGGTTATGACCGATTCGATAGAAAAGAAGGAATAATGTGTATTTTTCGTTGGGGATTCCCTGGAATAAATCGTCGAATCTTCCTTCGCTTCTTTCTGAAAGATATCCAATCAATCAGAATGGAGGTTAAAGAGGGTATTTTTCCTCGTCGTGTTCTTTATATGGAAATCAGGGGCCAAGGAACCATTCCCTTGACTCGTACTGATGAGAATTTTACTCCACGAGAAATTGAACAAAAAGCTGCAGAATTAGCCTATTTCTTGCGAGTACCAATTGAAGTATTTTGAAATGAAGAATAAATGTTTTCCCAGCATGAGGGAAGGAACTTGCTAATTTCCTTTTAATTTAATACAGAAGTTTCTTCAGAATATTCATTTTTTTATCCGAAAAAGACCCTTAATTCTATTTCCATATTCCTTCTAGACCCAAGGACTAAATTCTTACACAAAAATGGAAATAGATCCCTGGGTTCGATACCTTGTTATATAACTTATAACTCGTACTTTAGAGAAATATCAGATAGAGTTGACGAATGAAGCAGTTCATTAACAATTCACAGATAATAAATGAAAAAAAAGAAAGCATTGACTTCCCTCCCATATCTTGCATCTATAATATTTTTGCCCTGGTGGGTCTCCCTATCATTTAATAAAAGTCTGGAACCTTTGGTTACTAATTGGTGGAATACTAGGCAATCCGAAACTTTTTTAAATGATATTCAAGAGAAAAATGTTCTAGAAAAATTCCTAGAATTAAAGGAACTCCTCTTGTTGAATGAAATGATAAAGGAATACCCGGAGACACATATACAAAAGCTTCCTATAGAAATACACAAGGAAACGATACAATTGGTCAAAACACACAATGAATATCATCTCCATATAATTTTGCATTTCTCGACAAATATAATCTGTTTCACTATTCTAAGTGGTTATTTTATTCTGGGTAATGAAGAACTTGTCATTCTTAATTCTTGGGTTCAGGAATTCCTCTATAACTTAAGTGACACAATAAAAGCTTTTTCGATTCTTTTAGTTACGGATTTATGGATCGGATTTCACTCGACCCATGGTTGGGAACTCATGATTGGTTCGATCTACAACGATTTTGGGCTGGCTCATAATGATCAAATTATATCTGGTCTTGTTTCCACTTTTCCAGTTATTCTAGATACAATTGTGAAATATTGGATCTTCCATTTTTTAAATCGTGTATCTCCTTCGCTTGTAGTAATTTATCATTCAATGAATGAATGAAGAACTTATTTGATCTCCCGATATCAATCAAATCAGAATTTTTCTTCGTGTATAACGTGTATAAAGAAAGCATTTTACTTATTCTTTATATTTCTACCTCTTCAAGGTATTCGTCCTATATTCCAGTACAATTATTTCCGTACAATGGCAGATTCGTGGATAGGGAACTATACTAGCTACCTATCTAATTTATTGTAGAAATTCCGGGATCAATGATTGTACCATGCAAAATAGAAATACTTTTTCTTGGGTAAAGGAACAGATGACTCGATCTATTTCTGTATTGATCATGATATATGTAATAACTCGAGCATCCATTTCAAATGCATATCCCATTTTTGCGCAGCAAGGTTATGAAAATCCACGAGAAGCAACGGGGCGAATTGTATGTGCCAATTGCCATTTAGCTAATAAGCCTGTGGATATTGAAGTTCCACAAGCTGTACTTCCTGATACTGTATTTGAAGCAGTTGTTCGAATTCCTTATGATATGCAACTGAAACAAGTTCTTGCTAATGGTAAAAAAGGGTCTTTAAATGTGGGGGCTGTTCTTATTTTACCCGAGGGATTCGAATTAGCCCCCCCCGATCGTATTTCTCCCGAAGTGAAAGAAAAAATGGGAAATCTTTCTTTTCAGAGTTATCGTCCCAATAAAAGAAATATTCTTGTGATAGGTCCTGTTCCAGGTCAGAAATATAGTGAAATCATCTTTCCCATTCTTTCCCCCGACCCCACTACGAAGAAAGACGTTCACTTCTTAAAATATCCGATATATGTAGGTGGGAACAGGGGAAGGGGTCAGATTTATCCTGATGGGAGCAAGAGTAACAATACAGTTTATAATGCTACATCCGCAGGTATAGTAAGCAGAATAGGACGTAAAGAAAAGGGGGGATATGAAATAACCATAGTGGATGCATCGGATGGACACCAAGTAGTTGATATTATACCTCCAGGACCAGAACTTCTTGTTTCAGAGGGAGAATCCATCAAGCTTGATCAACCATTAACAAGCAATCCAAACGTGGGAGGTTTTGGTCAGGGAGATGCGGAAATAGTGCTTCAAGATCCATTACGCGTCCAAGGTCTTTTATTCTTCTTTGCATCCGTTATTTTGGCACAAATCTTTTTGGTTCTTAAAAAGAAACAG